AAAAATGAAGAATCTGACTGATAGAACAAGCACAATCAGAAATCAAATAGAAATAATTACAAAAGAGAAAAAAAAAGTAACTCCAGGAATAAATAGTAGTCCTAACAAAACAAGTTATAATGTAGACTTACAATCACCAAAAAATATTTGGCAAATATTAAAAAGAAGAAACGCTCGATTAATCGGTAAATTACATTATTTTATAAAATTTTTCATTGAAAAAATATACATAGATATTTTTTTAGGTATCATTAATATTCCCAGAATCAATACACAACTTTTTCTTGAATCAACAAAAAAAATTATTGATAAATACATTTACAATAATGAAACAAATCAAGAAAGAATTAATAAAACAAATCAAAATACAATTCGATTTATTTCGACTATAAAAAAGTCACCTTATAATATTAGTAATGGTAAGACGAATTCACATATCTTTTGTGACTTATCTTCCTTGTCGCAAGCATATGTATTTTACAAATTATCACAAACCCAAATTATTAATTTGTATAAGTTAAGATCTGTTCTTCAATATCATGGAACGTCTTTTTTTCTTAAAACTGCAATAAAGGATTCTTTTGGAATACAAGGAATATTTCATTCCGAATTAAGTCATAAGAAACTTCAAAGTTATGGAACGAATCAATGGAAAAACTGGTTAAGAGGTCATTATCAATATGGTTTATCTCAGATTGGATGGTCTAGATTAATACCACAAAAATGGAGAAATAGAGTCAATGAACATCGTACGGCTCAAACTAAAGATTTTAAAAAATGGGATTCATATGAAAAAGACCAATTACTTCATTACAAAAATAAAAAATATTCTGAAGTATATTCATTACCAAACCAAAAAGATAATTTTAAAAAATACTATAGATATGATCTTTTATCATATAAATCTATTAATTATGAAACTAAGACAGACTCATATATTTATGGATCACCATTACAAGTAAATAAGAACCAAGAGATTTCTTATAATTACACCACACATAAAAAAAAATTATTTGATATACTAGGGGATATTCCTATCAATAATTATCTAGGAAGGGGTGATATTATGTATATGGAAAAAAATCCAGATAGAAAATATTTTGATTGGAAAATGCTCAATTTTTTTCTTAGAAAAAAAGTCGATATTGAGGCCTGGATCAAGACCGATCCCAACAGTAATAAAAAGATTAAGATTGGGACTCATAATTACCAAATAATTGATAAAATTGATAAGCAAGATCTTTTTTATCTTACAATTCATCAAGATCCAGCAATTAAGCCACCCAATTACAAAAAAATATTTTTTGATTGGATGGAAATGAATGAAGAAATACTAAACCGCCCCATATCTAATCTGGAACTTTGGTTCTTCCCAGAATTTGTGCTACTTTATAATGCATATAAAATGAAACCGTGGATTATACCAAGCAAATTACTTCTTTCAAATTTTAATATAAATGAAAATGTTAGTGAAAATAAAAAGATCAATGGAAAGCAAAAAGGGGATTTTTTTAGACCAGCGAATGAAAAAAAATCTTTTAAATTAAAGAATCGAAATCAAGAAGAAAAAGAACCCGCAGGCCAAGGAAATCTTGGATCCGTTCTCTCAAACCAACAAAAAGATATTGAAGAAGATTATGCGGAATCAACCATGAAAAAGGGTAAAAATAAAAAACAATACAAGAGCAACACAAAAGCAGAACTGGATTTCTTCCTGAAACGGTATTTGCTTTTTCAATTGAGATGGGACGATGCTTTGAATCAAAGAATGATCAATAATATCAAGGTATATTGTCTCCTGCTTAGACTGATAAATCCAAGAAAAATTACTCTATCCTCTATTCAAAGAAGAGAAATAAGTCTAGATATAATGATGATTCAGAAGAATTTAACTCTTACAGAATTGATGAAAAAAGGGGTATTGATTATCGAACCCATTCGTCTGTCTATAAAAAATTATGGAAAATTTATTATGTATCAAACCATAGGTATTTCATTGGTTCATAAGAGTAAGCACCAAACTCATCAAAGATACCGAGAACAAAGATATGTTGATAAAAAGAATTTGGATGAATCCACTCCAAGACATCAAAGAATAACGGAAAATCGAGACAAAAATCATTATGATTTGCTTGTTCCTGAAAAGATTTTATCGTCTAGACGTCGTAGAGAATTAAGAATTCTAATTTCTTTCAATTCAAAGAATAGGAATGGTGTGGATAGAAATCCAGTATTTTGCAACGAGAATAACATAAAAAACTGGGGTAAATTTTTGGATGAAAGTAAACATCTTGATAGAGATAAAAATGAATTAATTAAATTAAAGTTCTTTCTTTGGCCTAATTATCGATTAGAAGATTTAGCTTGTATGAATCGCTATTGGTTTGATACCAATAATGGCAGCCGTTTCAGTATGTTAAGGATATATATGTATCCACATTAAAAATTCGTTGATGGTCAATTTTTCCCTCGCTATTCTGTACCAGATATGGTATATGAA